CAGGCCTATTGATAGAAATCAATCGTTTTTTCCCGGATGCGTTGACATTCCCCTTTTTTTCTTTTTAGTTATTGACATGGGAGGGGGGTAAGGAAGATTAGGGAGAGAATTCACTATCTGTGACTAATCCTTCTTCCCCTCCTTTCTCTTTTTTATTCGCAAATAAAAAAGTGGATTCACTTTCAGTCAAAAAAAAAGCGGGAATGAAAAGATCGGTTTAGGGAAACGGTCTTATACAAGATACTTGATTGAAATATTCTACTGTGATTCGAAATCTATTTATAAATATTTGGATTCCTTTTTTGATTCCTTAGAGTTTATTTACTATTTCTTTATTACTTACAACGAAATCTTTTTTCTTGTATTTTGTATTATAAATTCCTTTTTGTCCTTTCTCTTCGCTTCCGGTCGAAAATATAAGAGTAATAACAAATACAAAGGAGGTTCATGGCCAAGGGTAAAGATGTTCGAGTTAGAGTTATTTTGGAATGTACTAGTTGTGTCCGAAAGAATCTTAATAAAAAATCAAGGGGTATTTCCAGATATATTACTCAAAAGAATCGACACAATACGCCTAGTCGATTGGAATTAAGAAAATTTTGTCCCTATTGTCATAAACATACAATTCATGGAGAAATAAAAAAATAAATCAAATAGAACGAAGGCTTATCTATGAAGGAACAAGACAAAAGAACATACATTCTTGATAGAGATTTCTATATCTAGATATAATTTATATATATATACATATATTTATATTAGATATATGTTATCTCTAATTAATAGATCTAGATATCGATAGAAATAGAATATAGATTATTAGATATCTTTATCTATAAATAATTTAAATTAGATAAAAATCAAAAAATTGAATATTTAGTCGAAAGATAAATAATAAAAAGATTATTATTCTATATATTATATAGATAGATAGAAATAGAAAATATCTTCTAAATAAGCCCTGTATGTAAGTTAATATATAAAATATAAATAAAAAAAAATCCTATTTTGTAAAAAAAAGAATTCGAATTAATAAAAATGAATCATAACATAATAAATAGGATTTGCGTTACGTTATAAGTATAATTAGCATATTCGAATTCTATTTATTAGAAAGACAAATCAATATAATATAAAATAAAGAATAAAAAAGAAACTAAAAAACCATGGATAAATCCAAGCGACCCTTTCTTAAATCTAAGCGATCATTTCGCAGACGTTTGCCCCCGATTGGATCGGGGGATCAAATTGATTATAGAAACATGAGTTTAATTAGTCGATTTATTAGTGAACAAGGAAAAATATTATCTAGGCGAGTGAATAGATTGACCTTGAAACAACAACGATTAATTACTATTGCTATAAAACAAGCTCGTATTTTATCTTCGTTACCTTTTCTTAATAATGAAAAACAATTTGAAAGAGCCGAGTCGATCGCTAGAACTACGGGTTTTAGAACCAAAATGAAATAGGCTTACTCTTTATTCAATTGAATCCAAATTCTAATCGGAACTCCAACCCAGATGGATGTTTTTTTCGAAATCGCAAAATCCTAGAATCCTGTCGTGTTGTAAAAAAAAAATCATGGAGAATCAATATTTTTTTTATTGAATTAATGAATTCAATGGGCTCTGACTAAATTCTCGTATTTTATTAGACTATTTTCTACTTTATATTCCCGGAGTTCATTCTCCGGGGAACTTTTTTAAATCATTTCGGGGGATTCTTTCCAATCTTCTTTTTTTAGGATCTCATTGGAAATCATATGAAGACATTTATTATTTAATATAGCTATTTGTGCAAGTATTTTACGATTAAGAAGCAACTTTCTCTTGTACAGATCATTTATAAAAATACTATACTTATAGTATATATCCTTTTCGCGAATTACTGCGTTTATCCGAGTGATCCACAAACGACGAAAATCTCGCTTTTGCCGATTTCTATCCCGATGAGCCGAAACCAAAGCTCTTATTTTCTGTTGAACAATAGTTCGAGTAAGTCTTGAATGAGCCCCCTGAAAGCTTGATGCAAATAAACGAATTTTTTTTCTACGTCTTCGAGCTATATATCCGCGTTTAACTCTGGTCATTTAATAAATTAAACTTTTATGAATAACTAATCGATTTTTTTTTTGTGAGTTATTCTTTTCTCCGTTCCTGGTCTATGAATAACAAAACTTATTTTTCCAATGTATAAAAAAAAAATTCCAATGGCTTTTGCTACTATAACCTTCCTGGCCACAATTTTTTCTTTTTCTAGGCTCAAAACGAAAAATTTCATTGATATTAGGTGTCAGATGAATAAATAAATAGTGGGTTCCTTCGTTTCTATGGTTACTTATTAAACGGTGAGGTCCTCTCTATACACCGGAGCTCTTTACTTCATTTGGTCAATCTTATTGGTAACTTGTACAGTTCAAACTCTTTGGCTCTACCCATGAATTATCTAGTAATAGGTCTTTCACAATGAGATCTCCCTATACAGTAACGGTATTTCATTTTGAAGGTTAGCTCTGGATAGCTGACCCTGTTAGTCCGTTTTGTTTTGCAAGAATGGGAGCATAATATTTTTGTTTGACAAAGAAATAGGATTTATCCCGCTTAATGGATAACATTTGCTACCAATGGGATATTGCTTCTTATCTTAAATGGAGCTGATTGGATTTACACCAAGAGAAACCATAAATTTCATACCCAATAGCCAATAAATGATAGATTTTTTTTAGATAGTGATTGGAGTTCTTCCATTTTATCTTATTCATTGGGTATTGATTATTGAGACTGAAAAATTATTTGTTTTTTGTTCCAGCTCATAATCTGAACGAGTCACACATACACCCTAGTACATGTTCCTCGACGCTGAGGACACCCCCGCAGGGCGGGGGATTTCGTTACATTTCGGATTGGCTGTCTTGCGTTTCTAATAAGTTGTTTAATAGTTGGCATGCTGAATTATTTATTACATAATGGACTGGTTTAGATCAATCCTAACCAGATGATTATGAATCATATCGAATTAATTTAATATTTTTTAGAATATGAAACCCAGTATAAGAAAAAAAACTCTCAACTTAAATCGTGGATTTAACCATTTTCATTGTTATTCAACCGCTACAAGATCGACAATTCCATGAGCTTGGGCTTCTGTTGCTGACATGAAAATATCCCTTTCCATATCTTCGGATACAACCCATAAAGGTTTGCCCGTTCTTTGTACATAAACCCTTGTGAGGGTTTCGCGTAGTTTCAATAGTTCTTCCGCTTCCAGGACAAATTCTCCTGTTTGTGCCTCATAAAAAGAACTAGCAGGTTGATGAATCATTACCCTGATGTATAGAACATAAAAACGATTCTTTTCTCTTCGCTTCATTATGCATGCGAGAGAAAAGCAAAAGAAAAAAGGATATAATTGAGCAACCGTACGTGCATATCATATTTTGCGCATTGCATACGGCTCTACAATGGGATTTACTTTTCTCTTCCATTTAGGTAAGAGCAAAGTAGGATCGATCAGATCCAGATTAAGTAAATTATCCAATTACCACCCTTCTTTTTTTTGTAGGAATTAAAAAATACTATGATGGCTCCGTTGCTTTATCTATTAATCTCGTATGTAATTCAGCAATCCCAAAGTTTCTTTTTGATCCGAAAATAAAGAAGAAAAAAGAATTTTGTTTTACTCTTTCAAACATAAATTGAAAAGGAAGAGCCTTTTGGTATGAAAACAAAAAGTTTGTGACGCTGAAACGGACTCCTGATAAATCAAATCAGAAATACCCTTTAATCTCATACTACTCTCTCGATACATAATCTAATTTTTAGAAAAAAAAATACAAAATTTTATCATATCGAATTCAAAGTGCCATGCTATTATTACTTAATATTCATTTCATATTTTATATGGCGAAGCGAAGGCATAGTCTTATTTTTTTTCTCAAATAAAAAACTCATTGGCGCCAAGCGTGAGGGAATGCTAAACGTTTGGTAATTTCTCCTCCGACCAGAATAAAAGATCCCATTGAAGCGGCTAATCCCATGCATATTGTATGTACATCGGGTCGCACAAATTGCATAGTATCATAAATAGCTACTCCAGGTATTACCCATCCGCCAGGAGAATTTATAAACAAATACAAATCCTCGGTATCATCCTCGATACTGAGATATACCATAAGACCAATAAGTTGATTTGAGATCTCGCTATCAACCTCTTGGCCTAAAAAAAGTAATCTTTCTCGATAAAGTCGGTTGATTAGGGTTAATTCTTATCCCTTAAGAACCGTACATGCATCTTTTGATGCATACGGTTCAAAATCAAATGTTAAAATGAAAAAAATCAATGTGTAGATTCCGGCCCTCTTTCTTTTTTCATAGCAGTTCTTTCTATTTATAACTTTTAATGATAATGAAAGGGCTTTTTATTCTATTTTTAAATCCTAGTAATAATAAATAGTATAATAAAAAAGAATTCACTAAACTTATCGAACTAACTTCTCATTGATGTAGTTTTTCATCGAGATCAAATCCAAATCTCGAGGTCATTTTCTTGTTCTTGAATGGGCCTATTTAATTCTTTTAGGTTTCTGCTCTACTCCGGGTAAAAATCGGACCGATTTCGATTTGTACATATAGGACAAATACTTCTAATACCACCTTTTTACTCTTGAATTCATTGCACGTTTTTCAGCCAAATTTAGTATTTAACGTATTCATCATCTTTTTTTATTGGAATGATTCAGGTTTAGATCTTTACTTATATCTATTCTCTTTATAATTTCAATAGTAATAATAAAGAATTTAGCCTATAAGCAATAATCATTGATATATTTATTATTAATTGGGATTTTTAAAAACGGAGCCTGGATACTTCAATTTATTGGTCCAACCAAGCCAACCATAAATTATTCTAATTTTAGAATATGAATTCCCCTAAAATTCAAAAATGAATCTGATTGCACTTCACGCTCCAAATTTTTCATGATTCAATCTATCTTTTTTGGGCGAAGGGAAGGATATCTCGATCGGGAGAGAGAACGGGGAAATCCCATATGACCCAATCGATCTGACAAGTCGCACTATACGTCAACCCAAGATGCATCTTCCTCTCCAGGACTTCGGAAGGGTACTTTTGGAACACCAATAGGCATTAACTAAAATAAAAAATAATTAAGTACTCTATTTCACTTTGATGTGGAAACGTAATAAAGAATTAATAAAGAATGGGGTTATTGTCTTCATAATATCAACCTTTATGAGATTTTTTGAATCGATTCGAAAAGTTCATAAAAGGAGACAAAATGAATAAAAGAAAATTTTTACGAATATAGCTTTCTAATGATGAACAAGTATGAAAGCCTTAACTCATATAAAATAGTATCAACCTCCCCATTGCGTATTGGTACTTATCGGGTATAGAATAGATCTGCTTCTCTTTCTTCCTACAAATATAAATTTTCCATTATTACCAACAGAATAGAATTCAGATTAATCATTGTTCCATGGGTTATTTCGGAACAAAGGTTCATTCCATAGCCAGAATTTTTTCCAATGCAATAAAGTTACATAGTGTCTATTTTTCTTTGATAAAGGGGTATTTACATGGGTTTGCCTTGGTATCGTGTTCATACTGTTGTATTGAATGATCCTGGTCGGTTGATTTCTGTCCATATAATGCATACAGCTTTGGTTGCTGGTTGGGCCGGTTCGATGGCTCTATATGAGTTAGCAGTTTTTGATCCCTCTGATCCCGTTCTTGATCCAATGTGGAGACAGGGTATGTTTGTTATACCTTTCATGACTCGTTTAGGAATAACCAATTCATGGGGCGGTTGGAGTATTACAGGAGGGACTATAACAGATCCTGGTATTTGGAGTTACGAAGGTGTAGCCGGAGCACATATTGTGTTTTCTGGTTTGTGCTTTTTGGCAGCTATTTGGCATTGGGTTTATTGGGACTTAGAAATCTTTTCTGATGAACGTACAGGAAAACCTTCTTTGGATTTGCCTAAGATTTTTGGAATTCATCTATTTCTTTCTGGGGTAGCTTGTTTTGGTTTTGGCGCGTTTCATGTAACAGGCTTGTATGGTCCTGGAATATGGGTGTCCGATCCTTATGGATTAACCGGAAAAGTACAATCTGTAAATCCAGCATGGGGTGTAGAAGGTTTTGATCCTTTTGTTCCGGGGGGAATCGCCTCTCATCATATTGCAGCAGGCACATTGGGTATATTAGCAGGCCTATTCCATCTTAGTGTCCGTCCGCCCCAACGTCTATATAAAGGCTTACGTATGGGCAATATTGAAACTGTCCTTTCCAGCAGTATCGCTGCTGTCTTTTTTGCAGCTTTTGTTGTTGCCGGAACTATGTGGTATGGTTCCGCAACTACCCCGATCGAATTATTTGGTCCCACTCGTTATCAATGGGATCAGGGATACTTTCAGCAAGAAATATATCGAAGAGTTAGTGCTGGACTAGGCGAAAATCAAAGTTTATCAGAAGCTTGGGCTAAAATTCCTGAAAAATTAGCGTTTTATGATTATATTGGGAATAATCCGGCAAAAGGAGGATTATTCAGAGCGGGTTCAATGGATAACGGAGATGGAATAGCTGTTGGATGGTTAGGACACCCTATATTTCGAGATAAAGAAGGGCGCGAACTCTTTGTACGTCGTATGCCTACCTTTTTTGAAACATTTCCTGTTGTTTTGATAGATGGAGACGGAATTGTTCGAGCCGACGTTCCTTTTAGAAGAGCCGAATCAAAGTATAGCGTGGAACAAGTAGGTGTAACTGTTGAGTTCTATGGTGGCGAACTCAATGGGGTCAGTTATAGTGATCCTGCTACTGTGAAAAAATATGCTAGACGTGCTCAATTGGGTGAAATTTTTGAATTAGATCGTGCTACTTTGAAATCTGATGGTGTTTTTCGTAGTAGTCCAAGGGGTTGGTTTACTTTTGGACATGCTTCCTTTGCCCTACTCTTCTTCTTCGGACACATCTGGCATGGATCTAGAACCTTGTTCAGAGATGTTTTTGCCGGTATTGACCCAGATTTGGATGCTCAAGTAGAATTTGGAGCATTCCAAAAACTTGGAGATCCAACTACAAGAAGACAAACAGTCTGATACTGATACAACATTGCTTTCGTATTTTTCGCCTTTTTTTCATTTTTGAATTTTACCTCGGATACCTGATCAATTTTGATTTTGATTTGAATCAGTGCCTTTTTTTTTATTGGGTAGATAATCTCATATAAACAGGTATGGAAGCTATAATTGTAAACCACGACGAATATATGGAAGCATTGGTTTATACATTTCTATTAGTCTCAACTCTAGGGATAATCTTTTTCGCTATTTTTTTTCGAGAACCGCCGAAAGTTCCAACTAAAAAGATGAAATGATTTTTCATTATTTCCATTGAATTGAAGTAATGAGCCTGCCAATGTTGATAGGCTCATTACTTTAACTAATCCCCGTGTTCTTCGAATGGGTCTCT